TTGTCCATATTTCTAGAAAAAGGATCTCTTGTTTTTCATTTCCATTTCCATAAGAATGAATACTATGATTCGCGTTTCGAACAGGCATGAATATAGCATCTATAGGATAACTTCCGTCTTGAAAGTTATTTGGTGTTTTTATCTTATATCCTCGATTCCTTTCAATTTGTAATCCAATACAAAAATCAGTTGGTTCCGTTAGGTTAGCTATATGCTGCGTATTATCAACGATTTCCACAGAAGGTGGTAAGAGGATGTCTTGAGCAGTTACATATCCAGGACCTTTGACACAAATAAGCGCGTCACGAGTTCCATATAGATTACTTCTCAATACAATTTCTTTCAAATTCATTAAAATTTCATGTACTGATTCTTGAATACCTACTATGGTAGAATATTCATGCGGGATTTTCTCAGATTTTGCGCGTGTAATACATGTTCCTTCGATTTCTCCAAGCAAAGCTCTTCGCATCGCAATGCCTATTGTGTCGGCTTGACCTTTCATAAGTGGAGACAGAATAAAGCGTCCATAATAAAGACGCTTACTGTCTGCTCTTGATTCAACACATTTCCACTGTAGTGTCCGAGTAGATACTTTTAATTTCTCTCGAACCATAGTAATATTATTTGTCAGATTTTTGAGTCATTTATTTCTCTTGAAATCTCTTCAATGCTTATTTCTACACTCGCCTTTTTTTAGGGGGTCTGCAGCCATTATGTGGCATAGGGGTTACATCCCTTACGAAACTTAAAAGTATACCACTTCGACGAATAGCGCGTAATGCTGCATCTCTTCCGAGACCCGGACCTTTTATCATGACTTCTGCTCGTTGCATACCTTGATCTGTTACTGCTCGAATAGCATTTCCTGCTGCGGTTTGAGCAGCAAAAGGTGTCCCTCTTCTTGTACCCCTGAATCCACAAGTACCGGCGGAGGACCAAGAAATAACCCGACCCCGTACATCTGTAACTGTCACAATGGTGTTGTTGAAACTTACTTGAACATGAATAACGCCCTTTGGTATTCGCCGTGCACTTTTACGTGAACCCACACGTCCAGTCCTACGTGAACCGCTTCTTGGTATAGATTTTGCCATATTTTATCATTTCCGAAATATAAGTCAGAGATATATGGATATATCCATTTCATGTCAAAACGGATCTTTTATTTTGATTTGTTCATCAGTTCCTTTAGAGAGTCCCTTTTCGAAAGATTATCCTTGTCTTTGTTTATGTCTCGGGTTGGAACAAATTACTATAATGCGTCCCCTTCTACGAATCAGTCGGCATTTTTCACAAATTTTACGAACGGAGGCTCTTATTTTCATAATTGTTATTCCTTAACTGAATTTCGAATCCACTTTACTGATTGGAAGAAAATAAGTTTCTTGAGATTTTTGAACCGTGAATTGGATCCTCATGAAAGGAATCTTGAAAAACCACCAAACCATTTGAATCTTTGTTGTGGGGTCTAGAAATTCTGCGCCCCCCCCGTTTGAATCATAACGACTTACTTAAATTTTGATTCTATCTCCTGGTAGTATATGTATAAAAGAGTGTCGGATCCTTCCTGAAACAGAACTTAGAATCTGACTTCATTATTTAAACGAACCCCGAACATACCATTGTGAAGTGATTCAGTAATTAAACCTTCATGAATCCATTTTTCTTCTTTTATTCCAGACAAACCCTCCTTGAAGTATCAACTAATGTAGGAAGGCGTCATATTAGACAACTTGGCTTTTTTATTCGTTTTTTTCACAAACAGGAAGTTACAGATACAATTCGTATAGCAGAAAATTTACCATATATAGCACAAAACTTCTCCGCCGATTCCTTCTAGCCGAGCTGCTCGGTCTGTCATTATACCCCGAGAAGTAGAGAGAATTACAATCCCCATCCCGTCTAAAATTCTAGGAATTCGTTGATAGTTAGAATAGATTCGGAGACCAGGTCGACTTATTCGTTTTAAATTTAAAAGAGTTCCATATGGTCCTTTCCTATTCCTTCTATGTCGTAGGGTTAAAACCAAAAAATATTTGTGATTTTCTACAAGTTTCCTTACGTTTTCGAGAAAACCCTCTTGTAAAAGCATTTTAACAATGTTTTGGGTCATGTTAGTAGATGCTATTCGAACCGTTCCCTTTCGATCCATGTCAGCATTTCGTATAGAAGTTATTATGTCAGCAATAGTGTCCTTACCCATGATAAACTAAAATTGTTGTTGCTTCCGAATTTGGATATAATCAGCATGTTCTTTTTTTATAAAAATTATTAAAGAAAATTCTTAAAAGTATATGCGTGAGACATAATCTACTAATTTATCTATTTTGTTTAAATACTATCACTATCTCACGGTCTCATATTATAATACCTCAGGTGCTAATGAAACTATTTTAGTAAAATTTAACTGTCTCAATTCCCGGGCGATCGCGCCAAAAACTCGGGTTCCTTTTGGGTTTCCTTCTTGATCAATGACAACTGCAGCATTGTCATCATATCGTATTATTATACCGTTATCGCGTTTGAGTTCTTTACAAGTACGTACAATTACAGCTCTGATCACCTCTGATCTTTCTAGAGGCGTATTCGGTACTGCTTCTTTTATCACAGCAACAATAACATCACCAATATGAGCATATCGGCGATTACTAGCTCCTATTATTCGAATACACATCAATTCTCGTGCCCCGCTATTGTCTGCTACATTCAAATGGGTTTGAGGTTGAATCATATCATTTTTTTTTATCCGTTTTTTTAATGTAAAATAAAGCAAAGGACGAAGTAAAAAAAAAAAAAGAAAGAAAACCCTGCAATTGTTTTTTTTATACACAAGACTTCTTTCCTTTGGTTCTACATTTCTATCCAGAAATAATGAATTGAGTTCTTATAGGCATTTTGGACGCCGCTATTGAAATAGCCTTTCGAGCTATATTTTCGGCTACTCCGCCCATTTCATAAAGTATTCTACCCGGTTTAACAACAGCTACCCAATATTCTGGGGATCCTTTCCCTGAACCCATACGGGTTTCCGTGGGTCTTACTGTAACCGGTTTGTCTGGAAATATACGTACCCATATTTTTCCGCCACGGCGTACATTTCGTGTCATTGCTCGGCGCCCTGCTTCGATTTGTCTAGATGTAATCCAAGCGGGTTCAAGTGCTTGAAGAGCATATCTACCGAAACAAATATGATTACCTCGACAAGATATTCCTTTCATTCTTCCTCTATGTTGTTTACGGAATCTTGTTCTTTTTGGGTTATAGTTGATGGTTCTTTTTCAATTCCATCTCTACTACAGAACTGGACATGAGAGTTTCTTCTCATCCAGCTCCTCGCGAATGAAACGACTAAAACGGATTTTATCAAGATATACATGTGTTTAATGAATAATATGCTGAATCATAGGATTCTTTGAAATTGCATCTAATTAATCAATTCGTAAATCTATTCGAAATTTGTCTAGCGTGTTTAGATATTATTTAATTAAAATGAAACATGTATTCTATTTCTAGATAATGTCAATGTCTTTTTTTTTGTTTTTCCTTTTATCATATGGGATCGACAAAAATGTAGCAATCTAATAAAAAAAACCTTTCGCGGGCGAATATTTACTCTTTCCATATCTATTTCAGTTATAGGGTTAGTTCATGACCTCTCAAAATAAAAGAATAAAAGAGGAGGTCCCTGGTTTGTTCCGCCATCCCACCCAATGAATCATTAAGATTCATTTTCAATAGAATCTTCTGCATTCACGGGTTATATCGTTCCCATTGCTTCTCGATTAATGGTTAGGTCTGAATTTTCCGGCGGAGTCCTTTTTTCTTAAGTCAATTTTCTCAGTCTTTATTGGCTCGAGGCTCTTGATTTTTTTGTTCTATAAGTGGATTCATCTAATTATGCATGAATCATTATTGAATTTATGCTTTATTACACTGCGTTTTATGAGATGACTCATCGACCTTACATATTGGAATCATATATCATTGATATTTCCGTTCTCTCTTTCTCTCATCCTTCCACTTATCCGCATACTTTGTTTTCTATTTTGCTTTCCGACTTAGAACTTCACAACTCATAATCTGATTGGTTTTTTTATCTTTATGCAAAAAAAGATTTCAGTTGCTACAACGATATGTCCAATATATTATATCTTTATCTTGACTGGTTCTTTGGATCCAGATAATGCGAAGCAATGAGTTGGTTATTAGTGCTATAGTTATTAGTTCATACTCTGGGCCCTGGTCCGTTTTTTTGAATCCTAGCCCTAAAAAAACCAACGAGTCACACACTAAGCATAGCAATTATATAAAATGATCAATCGAATTTTTATTGAACCCTCTAGAATTGCAGAATTGCTCTTTTTTTTTTTGCTTGAACATAAGAAAGAATAAAAGAAAAGAATAAAAGGGTTTTTCTTTTTTTGTCCATTACTGGGTATAATGTAAAAACACGTAAAGTCTTATTATTCTTCGTCTACAAATATCCAAATTTTGATTCCTAATACCCCGTATATAGTTCGAACTGTATAGGAACAATAATCAATTTTAGCTCCAATGGTTTGTAGAGGAACCCTACCTTCTCTGATCCATTCGATGCGCGCAATTTCTTTTCCGTCGATACGTCCCGCAATTTGTACTTGAATTCCTTTTGTATTCGCCAGCTCGGTTAATTCAATAGCTTTTTTCATTGCTTTGCGAAAAGAAACTCTATTCTTTAATTGGCCAGCTATAAATTCTGCAAGAATATTAGGGTGTCCATAAGGATTTGCAATTCGTGTAATAGCAATGTTTAGTTTTCGGTTCGCACAATGAAGTTCTTTTTGTACATTCATCTGCAATTCTTCGACTCTCCGCGGTCTATTTTCTATTAAGAATTTTGGGAATCCTATATAAATTATGACTTGAATTAGATCGATTCTTTTTTGAATCTCTATCCGTGCAATTCCCTCAACGCCAACACCGGAGGATATTCTCATATTTTTTTGTACATAATTCTT